CAAATGGAATAAAGCAGCTCGATAAGAGCCTATCCCTGGGGCTAACATAATATAACCCAATTGAGACATTGTAGAATAGGCTAAACTTCTCTTAATGTCTCTTTGAGCAAGAGCTAAAGTAGCTCCTAATAGTACCGTTATTACACCTATCAAAGAAATGAGATTCATTATGTAAGGTATGACTGTGAAAAGCGGAAGAAATCGAGCGACAAGAAAAATGCCTGCTGCTACCATAGTAGCAGCATGGATAAGAGCCGAAATAGGAGTAGGCCCCTCCATGGCATCAGGTAACCATACATGAAGGGGAAATTGTGCGGATTTAGCAACTGCACCGACGAATAATAGGGAGGCACACAGAGTAGCAAATAAAGAGTTGACCCCATTATTACGGATCAGGTTATTGAAGATTTCGAACAAATCTCGAAATTCGAAACTCCCTGTTATCCAATAAAAACCTAAGATTCCTAATAATAACCCAAAATCCCCTACACGATTAGTTACAAACGCTTTTTGACAAGCATTTGCGGCAGCCGGTCGTGTGAACCAAAAACCTATTAATAAATACGAACACATTCCCACTAGTTCCCAAAAAAGATGAATTTGTATCAAATTGGAACTAGTAACTAATCCCAACATGGAAGTATTGGAAAAACTCATATAAGCAAAAAATCTCAAATATCCTTGATCATGAGACATGTAATTGTCACTATAAATAAGAACCATGATTCCAACCGTAGTGATTAGTATTGACATAATAGAAGTAAGTGGATCGATCAAGTAGCCGAACTCTAAGGAAAAATCAGTATTGATGGTCCAAGACCATAGATGTTGATAGATAGAACTGCCATTTATCTGTTGAATAGACAGATCGGACGAAAAAACCATAACTATACTTAGCAATGAAACACTAGGAAAAGTCCACATACGACGCAGATTTTTTGTTGCGGTCGGAACAAGCAGAAGTCCCAACCCTATTGACATAGTAACTGGAAGTAGAGCGAAAGGTATGATCCATGCATATTGATATGTATGTTCCATAAGAAAATCAAACTTTCTTTTTTTATTCTTATTAATTGTTTCCCATTCACCAGCCCTTATTTCTTCCGGAAGGAGCAATAATAAAATAAATCAAAAAAAAATCAAGATATACAAGATATAAAAGAACTCAAATATGATTTTTCATTCTTAATTATTCTGATTCTTTCCAAACTATTGAAAAAAAAAAACAAAAAATTCAAATGAAGAAGTTACAATTCTTCAAATAACCAAGTTACTAGTTAAAAGCTACTACCTAGTTATTAACGAAGATATTTATTAAGATAAAAAAGATGAGATTTTCCATTATTCTACTATATACATAAGAATACATAAATACATAAGAATACATAAGATACGGTGATTTCTATCCATATTTATATCAATATAGTAAGGAAAAAGAATGATACCAAAAATTCAAGTACTTTATTCTGATATGTATCATAGGATCTGCCAATAACTCGATCCAATAAACCTAGTTTTTATTTAGTTTCTTCGGAGTCATTAACTAATTCTGGAATTGATTGATTTCGAGTCCAATAAAACAAACTTATGTTTATGTGTTTATGAAAAATCCTAGAATACTTGTCACTTCGCATAGAACTAAAATGAGAAATGACTCAAATTCCCTTTATTTTATCAAGTAATGTATTGTTTAACGGATTAACTACTTTGATTTAATTTCAATTTTAATTATGTGGACTCTATCTCCGAGCTTGATCAATTAATAGAAAAAGGTTACATTCATTGTTGGTTTCCTAAATTAGGAAAGGGTTCTTAAGCTTTTCGATTTTATAAATGTAACATTTATAATATATATATATATTATCTAAATAGACTGAGATATGAATTGGAACCTTTTTGATTCTTATCAATGGCATCCGATTCAACGGTAGTAGATCCCGCCCGTAGACATAGATTGAATAAAGATATGAAGCCCCCAATCAGTACAAATTATTCTTTCTTCGAACATTGGATGTAATGGAAATGTGAAAAAAAAATTCCCTTGAAAATCACATCGTTTTTTCTTTTTTCTTCTATAATTAATTCATTTCTTTTTTTATCCTTAATGATACCATATGCGATGCTCATCTATCTGTATCCATACTTTTCTATGTTATGAAGTAAGCATAAGTATCGGCTATGGAATAAAGATAGATAATGAATAGTTAATAGAAAGAACAATCTATTTTGAATTGAACAATAAATGTCTTTCACGTCCAACTATAAAAATGAGTGACCCTTTTATTTTGAAATGGCGGTTCCAAAGAAACGTACTTCTCTGTCAAAAAAGCATATTCGTAGAAATATTTGGAAAGGAAGGGGATATCAGGCCGCGGCAAAAGCTTTATCTTTAGCTAAATCTATTTCTACCGGGCATTCAAAAAGTTTTTTTGTGCGACAAACAAGTAATAAAGCCTTGGAATGATCTGAATCTGAATCAGCATGACTCGATGAATTGGATGATTAAATTTATAAGATGAAGAATTCACATTAACTAATGTTTTGAACTCATCAATATGAGATAGAACTAGCTGTTGTGGTATGTAGAATACGAATTATTCTGTATACTAGGTTCTAAAAATGATTTCTTTTTTTGTTTGAAAAAAAAAAAAGAAAGAAGTAGTTAGACACAAAATACAAGGTTTCACCTTTCATTGATTGGTTTTTATAATTCGCGAGATGGGGGTTGTAACTTTCCCCATCGATTCATTTTTCACAATAACAAAACTCTTCTTTTTTTTTCTTAGGAAGGGATTGGCTTATTGGATTATGTATCTCCAATAGTTATACATCATTAAGATTTTTGGAAAATCTGAAACAAGTATGAACGAGGTTAGAGCCCCCTTTTTTGTTCCAAAGTAAGGCGGGGATAAGATTCATAGTCAAAGTCAATGGATTATTGAAACTAATTGATTAAAATATTCATTTTAAACCTTTGATTTGTAGCTCTCTGAACCACTACATATCTACAAGGACTCCCTCTTGTTTCGAACAGATAAAAAAAAAAAAAACAAAATAATAAAACTGCCAGGATCCCTTTTAGATCGATATTTATGGACTAAAGAATGAGTCAATCTTACGTAATCTAACCCCAATAGATCCTATCCCATGTTTGAGCTGGAGGATCGATCAATCGATATATCTAGATCTAATATCTAAATTATTTTATCTATTAATATTAGATTTCAAATCTATATATAAAAAGATCTTATCAGTTTAAATTTTATTTTCTAAGTTTTCTAAGTTAAAGTACATACAGTAGAATTCCGATAAAGATTGAAACTCTTTTGTTATACGATATGCCCGGTCCAATACCTAATGGGTTTGGTAAATCCTCACACAAATTATGTTATGTATACAATGAAGATCCCAATCATTAATACATCTTTGATACCAAACTATCCAAATTTTTATAGAAATCTTTTGGATGTAGTGATGAAGTTGTGATATATAAAAAATATTGTTTTATTTTGTTCATTGAAAAATGAATCTTTTTCATTTCGGATCTATCAAATCAGATAAATGAGAAATGAATCGTCAAAAAATGAGAAAAAAAAAATTCTTAGTTCTATACCCGGACTCAGGGCATAACCGTCTAGTTCCAACTATTCCAGAAGAACTTATAATACGGAAAAGCCCGCTGTTTAAAATGACCCCCTGCCATGATACTAAGGATTATTGAGCGTTTAAATATTTATTTGAACGGGTCTTTATTCATCGATTCTAACATTTCCTAAAATAGATTGCATTAAATCCCTCAATCTCGACGATTGAACATCATATGGGCTATGATTATTTCGATGAAGCCGCCATGGTGAAATTGGTAGACACGCTGCTCTTAGGAAGCAGTGCTAGAGCATCTCGGTTCGAGTCCGAGTGGCGGCATCCTCTAAAAAAGGCACAATAGATCCTATAATGAATTCAATTCCGGATTTCCATTCCGTAATTGGGGATACCCCCCTAAAAAAAATTATGATATTTGCCACTTTAGAACATATATTAACTCACATCTCTTTTTCTATCATTTCAATTGTTATTACGATTCATTTGATGACCTTATTAGTCCATGAAACCGTAGTACTATTTGATTTGTCAGAAAAAGCCATGATGGCTACCTTTTTCTGTATAACTGGATTATTAGTTACTCGTTGGATTTATTCGAGACATTTGCCGTTAAGCGATTTATATGAATCTTTAATGTTTCTTTCATGGAGTTTCTCCATTATTCATATGTTTCCTAAAAGACGGAACCAGAAAAGTTATTTAAGCGCAATAACCGCGCCAAGTGCTATTTTTACCCAAGGCTTTGCCACTTCGGGTCTTTCAACCGAAATGCATCAATCTGCAATATTAGTACCTGCTCTACAATCCCAGTGGTTAATGATGCACGTAAGTATGATGTTATTGAGTTATGCAGCTCTTTTATGTGGATCGTTATTATCCGTAGCTCTTTTAGTCATTACATTTCGAAAAAACCTAGATATTCCTCGCAAAAGCAATCATTTATTAATTGGGTCATTTTCCTTTGTGAATGAAAAAAGAAGTGTTTTACAAAACACTTCTTTTCTTTCATTTATAAATTATCACAGGTATCAATTAACCCAACAATTAGATCAGTGTAGTTATCGTGTCATTAGTTTAGGGTTTACTTTTTTAACCATAGGTATTCTTTCGGGAGCAGTATGGGCTAATGAGGCATGGGGGTCTTATTGGAATTGGGACCCCAAGGAAACTTGGGCATTTATTACTTGGACCATATTCGCGATTTATTTACATAGTAGAACAAATCAGAGCTTTCAGGGTGTGGATTCGGCAATTGTGGCTTCTATAGGATTTCTTATAATTTGGATATGCTATTTTGGGGTCAATCTATTAGGAATAGGACTACATAGTTATGGTTCATTCACATTAACAACTAATTGAAGAAAGGGCCTGAAGAATACATAGGAACATCGTCCCGT